ACCAATACAAAACAAATCCGTTTGTATTTGCCGAGCAAAAGGAGAGAGAGGGATTCGAACCCTCGATAGTTCTTTGTTCTGAACTATACCGGTTTTCAAGACCGGAGCTATCAACCACTCGGCCATCTCTCCAAAAGATAATTTAGAAAAAAGTATTCTAATTTTCTTATTTATTCTACCAATATAGAATAGGACCAAAGCGTAGGAATGGATACCATGACTATATTATAGAATATAGAAAAATACTGGGGTGAAGGGATAAGTCCATTTATAACTATCTATTTAGAGATATAGATACTTTTAAATGCATAATCTAGCACGATCATTGCCGAAGTAAAAAAAAAGAAACTACTCCCGACCCCATGTCCGAATAAAGCGGTTAAAAGTGTGTTAATAATTCATATAAAAAATTCATATAGAATTTAGAATTAATGTATTCATGAAAAAACGGAAAATCCATCTATGATACATTTTCCTACAATTATATCTTTTTTTTTTGAATTAAGAGATGGATTAAATGGTATAGTTCTTTTGTTGGTAACTTGGAGGATTAGAAAGATGACTATTGCTTTCCAATTGGCTGTTTTTGCATTAATTGCTACTTCATTAATCTTACTGATAAGTGTACCCGTTGTATTTGCTTCTCCTGAGGGTTGGTCGAGTAACAAAAATGTTGTATTTTCCGGGACATCCTTATGGATTGTATTAGTGTTTCTGGTAGGTATCCTTAATTCTCTCATCTCTTGAACCCCTTTTTTACAGATAAAAAAATGAAATGACCCCCCCCCTCCGAATCCGAATTCTTTCGATTATGCGAGACACCTTAAAATGAAATATAAGCCCTCAAAATGCATAAGAATGCAAATAAAAAATGAACACAAAATTAGAGGGAGGGGTCCAACAAAAAACCTTATTATAAAATGATACCGGAAAACAGGATAAAAAAGAATATGAATTAGAATTCTCAAAAATCCCATTTCTTTATTGTTATCCCATTTCTTTATTGTTATTGTTTTATGCTCATTTTTATTAAAAAATGACTTATTTTAGATTTTAAAGTTAGAACTTTTTATTTAAACTTTAAAATAATAATATTTGATTAGAATATCAAAAGATCATAACTAGTTTATTCTAAAATCTAAAAACTTTATAATATTAATTAATTAAATTATATATTATATAGAAGTAATATAAAAGAATGATTCTATTCTAATAGAATTAGTATATTCTTTACTAATCTACTTTAGTTTTAGTAATCTAAATTCTAAATCTAAAATATATTAGAAATATAGAAAATCTCTTCTAAATAATAAATACTAGATAAGAAACTTCTAATAATCTATATAGAATTTCTAACAATAATAAGTAAAATATTCTAAAATATTAATAGAGCTCTAATTCTACTATAATTATAATTGAAATAATATAATATAGAAATAAATATAAATATAGAGAAAATCCATTTCTATCTATTTCTATCTATGATATATAGATAGAATAGATAGAAATAGAGTGAAAATTATTCTTTCATTTTGAATTTTGATTTACTTTTTTTGAGTATATTTTATAAAGAATAAAAAAATGCGGATATAGTCGAATGGTAAAATTTCTCCTTGCCAAGGAGAAGACGCGGGTTCGATTCCCGCTATCCGCCTAGGATAATGTAGGTAATGTATTTGAGGTAATTTTGAATTCAGATAAATGAGTCAATAGAATTGACCGTGATAGTAATAGTATATATAGTGGTTTTGTCCTCGTCCTTCTTTTATGTTACTAAAAAAAGGGGTAATTAATTGTTAATTAGTAGTTAACAGAGTAAAGTAAAAAGAGTAACCCCCCCCACTTTTTTTTTACAAAAAAACTTGTTGCGGAGACGGGATTTGAACCCGTGACCTCAAGGTTATGAGCCTCGCGAGCTACCAAACTGCTCTACCCCGCGATGAAGATAAGAACTGTCAACTAAAGGATAAACAAGGTTTTAATGTCCCCTTTACCATATCTGTAAAAATATGGTAGCCCATTTATACAGAATGGTAAAGGGGGATCCTCGAGATAGAGGATCCTATAAATGACTAGAAAAATGAAGAGATGTTTTAATCCTTACCAACTCGATCTTGTTGCCCCCGGCAACAAACCCGCATGGACCATTTCACGAAGTATATGTCCGGATAGCCCAAAGTCTCTATAGTTAGCTCTTGGTCTTCCGGTCGAAAAACAACGTCGATGAAGCCGTGTTGGTGCACTATTCCGTGGTGGGGACTGTAACTTTCCATGAATTTCCCATTGATCACTTAATGACATAACTTTGCTTATTTCTTTTTTTGAGGATCTACGAATCAAATGATATTTTTGTTCTAATTTTTGCCTCTTCTTCTCCCTCTGAATCAAACTTTTCCTTGCCATAATGGGTCACTTCCTATTCCTATTAGTATCACTGATACAAGTCGGATCCTAGATGTAGAAATATAAGAAGGCAGATCTCCTTCTCCACCGAAAGAAA